GTCAAGGGATTAGTTCGATCCAAAACTTGAGATAATGGATGTAATCCAAAAAAAGATTCAAAAGTTGTTGTTAATGGGGTTGAAGTTACCAAATTCTGAGGAGTCGGTATTAATTTATGCCGAATTGCTCCACATATAGTTCCTCGAACCACGTTTTCTAAACGAACTAGAGCCAATCCGAATTGATCTTGTAAGAGATCTGCGACAGACCGAATACGTTTATGTTTCAAATGATTCATATCATCAAGTGTACCCATTCCAAATTTCATTCCAATCAAATGATCCGCAGCTGCCAATATATCCCGCGGTAACAAAAACGTATTGGTTTCGGGTATATCCAGGTTCAGTCGCCGGTTCATATTTCGTCGACCAATCCTTCCTAATTCGCATCTTTGTTGAAAGAATTTTTTTTGTAAATCCTTACATAGGGATTCCGAAAATACCGGATCCCCACCCACACAAGCAAATTGTTGATAAAACTCCAAAATAGCATTTTCTTTTGACCCAATTTTTTTTTTCTCCTTATCATTCAGAAAAGACAAGAAAATTTCCGGGTAGAAAACATTATCCAGAATTTCGCTGAGATTCGACCCCATAGCTGATGATAGAACTAAAATAGATATTTTCTGTTTCCTACTCACCCGGGCCCATATCCTTGCCTTTCTATCAATCTCTAATTCTGATCTTCCTCCCCAATCTGATATTATGGTGCCGGTATAGACCGGAATTCCGTTATGGTCCAATTCGGATCGGTAATAAATACCCGGGCTTTGCAATATTTGATTGATCACAATTCTGTATATTCCATTTACTATAAAAGTTCCCAGGGAATTCATGAGAGGAATATTTCCAATCAAAATAGTTTGTTCTTGCATCGCCCTGCTGGTTTTCCAAATTAATCCTGCGGACACATATAATTCCGAAGAATATGTAAGTGATTTATATATAGCATCTTTTTCTTTTATCATGGGCTCTGCTAATTGATATGTTTCCACAAATAATTGAAATTCAATTTCTTGGTCTGTATCTTCCATTTTTGGAAACTTATAAAGTTCTTCCGTTAAACCCTGATCAATGAACCTCCAAAATCCTTCAAATTGTATCTGATTAAACCCAGGGATTGTAGACATTCCCCCATTTCCATCCCGTAGCATTTGCACGCAATTCCCCATTTATTGAAAAATCCTATTTTTGGCTCATTCTTCGTTGAATCATATAGACCGAGCTATCTCTGATGGAATTTAAATTCTGTTTACTAAATCACATAAAATTTGACACAAAAACTATATATTCATATAGGAGCATATATGGAATGTATGAAATATGTATGAAGGGGGGAATACAGAAAAGTTTCTACTCAAATTTTAAAATGTAACAGATGCAAAAGGAATTGATAAAACATTCTTAATAAAAAGAATTCTGCTACTTATACTTAACTTAAATTCGATTTATAAAATTGAGTTTTAGTATAGAATATCAGTTCCATTTCTACCATTATTATGATATTACATATTCCAACCCGATTGGATACCAAAAACGAAACAGATGCAGGATTTGATCCCTTCGCCGAGATAAAGACATAATAATCAGAAACAATAAAGAGTTCATTTATTTAATCAATATTTTTGGCCCTTTTGTAACAATACAAAAAAAAGGGATTTGCGTAGAAAAGAGATATTTTTACCTATCTTAGTACTCTATTTGTAGAATTACTAAAATATCGTTGTATTGTAAAGCGGGTTATGTTTATTCTATTAAATAGTCAATTTAACCACGTGCAGATATCTATATATCATATATAAGATACTTGACTGTCGTCTGTGTAATTTTTGTTCTGGTTCCGGGGTTTACATATACTCATAATTCTTGTTATAATTGCAATTGAGAAAAAGAAAAAGGAAATAAAGAGTTTTCGATTTTTTCTTGAAAAGATGCAATACTGATTAGTTATCCTTTGGATTTTCTTATGTCATTAGGTAAACATAATTTGAAATCAAAATTTACGAATCGTTCATGAAACCGCAGTCAAGCCAATAGTTAATGGTTCCAATTGATCGTGTTTATCATGAATTTTGACTGAAAGTCCGTAGTTTTTGGTCTGAATCGAATCAAAACAAAAAAAGAAAGATTTTGCTTTTAGTAAGTATTTAGTAAGTAGTGGAAGGGCAACCAAGGAAAAGAGATTCAAAATGCAAGTCCAATAAATAAAAAACGAAGTGCAGTAATCTACCCCCAAAAGGGACTATTTAAGTATCGTCTATTTTGTATCGTTTTGGCGGCATGGCCGAGTGGTAAGGCGGAGGACTGCAAATCCTTGTTCCCCAGTTCAAATCCGGGTGTCGCCTGATTCTAATTAACAAAAGACTCGAACTCCCTTATCAACTGCTATAATCGATAACTCCCCAAATTCTTCGTCGGCCGAGGGGAAGGAGAAGAAGAGGTCTCTTGGTACGTACTTGTGGGGTTCTCAAAAAAGAAAGTTCTGTAAATTGTTGTGTCTAGGATTCAAGAAAAGATTTGACTTTTAGTAAGTAGTAGAAGGACTATCGAAAACTCTCCATTCCCTTCCCGCCCTATTGGCGCGATTACTGACTGGGCCTTGAAGTCGGCGGGAGGGAATATCTAACCAATTTCGAATTGTGGATAAAGAAAAGCGTAATATAGTTTCTATACAAACTCAAAAGAGTCTCTGAGCTGAGTATTCAGGTATTGGATTAGTTCATTAAAGGAATAATCCCCAAAATTTTTGACTCTGTACCAGGGATTTCACTATTATTATGAAACAATAATGGAAAAATTCCTTCATATTCATAGAAATAGGGGACATAATTCACATGGATATTGTAAGTCTGGCTTGGGCTGCTTTAATGGTAGTCTTTACATTTTCTCTTTCACTTGTAGTATGGGGAAGAAGTGGACTCTAGAAATACTAATTTAGTTTAGTTGAGGAATAAAACTGTATCATTATCATTTGTTTTATCGATCGCTTCGCAAAGTGTATTTAAAGATAATAATGTCAATAAAAAAGATATTTCAATAATTCCCACGTTTATATTTCGAAAGGAGATATAGATGATAGGAAATTTATCTAATTGAATTTTTCTTAAATTTCCACGAATGGACTCTTATCAAAATTCAATTAGATAAGTTTTATAAGTATAATGGGGAACAGCGGATCCCTTTTGTTTCAATATTTCATTTCAAAATTCAAAGAAGTTTTCATCCCATCGAACTCTTTCGAGCATCTATCCACCAGCCAATCAATTCAATTACTTTTCTTCTTGGGTTGGCTTGGCAATGATAAAAAAAGATTACTAATTTGGTTTTTTCTTAATATATACCAAACTTTACTTTTTTTTTCTTTGATTCTTTCGGCAGGTACTGGGATTAAGTTTGTATCTTTATCATAAATTATAGTTTATAGTACAGCGTCTTACACGAAAAAAGACTAATCTAATTGATAGTATGGTAGAAAGATTCATATGAATCTTTCTACCATACTATCCGCTCTCATCGAATATTGCTGATTCGCGCCTGCTCGTTTCAGTTAAGAAACGCAATTGGAATCCGTCAAAGAACTACGAAATCAAGTTTCATTCAAATTAATCATTCTGGCTAACCGTTTTTACATAGATAATAAGTAAAAAAGCAGTAGGAACTAGAATGAATAGTGCAGTAGCAATAAATGCGAGAATATTTACTTCCATAATCTTATCGTTTTTTTACGTACCATTAACTCGGGATTTAATCCCATAGAGATGATCCAAATTTTATCTGTTGATGATATTGAATCAGATTAATATCAGGAATAACAATATCTGAGCTATCATATCAATTCGCGGTCGCGAATTGAATAGTATACCATAGGAAGCTCTTTTATCCATACTGAATCCAAAAAAAGAAAAATGGAATTTGTTAGCTAATCAAGAATTCCCTTAAGTTATCGTTCTTTTTTACTCTTTTTTCCAGAACCTGACGTCTTTCTTCTACAATCAATCATCTAATGAAGTTTCACTTTTTCGTTTCCACTTCCGCTGGTTAGAAAAATCCAAAAACAAAAAATAGACGGAAATGGGATCAATCTGAAAAGTATTTTGTCAAGGTAATTTTAATAAAAAATTGGGTGTTGTACAAGAAACAAATTCCATTTATACATGTACTCCCGAGAAACATCTGGAATTCTATTCCATTAGATAGACGCGAGAAATTGAAAAACCAGACCTACTATGTTATCTTTTGAAATCCTAAATAAAATCTTACCAATCAAAAAATTTTCTAGTACTAAGCCACATATCCGTTTTAGGAATTTGTTCTAGTTCAAGTAATGGAAATTTTTCTATTTGTTTGAAAATGAGAAGAAAATAAACTCAAAAAGAAAAAAAAAAGACCTAAGAATCATCCGAAGACTTCCTATTAAAAGTGAAATTCTATTGTTGTTCTTTTCCAAAAAAGTGGAAAGATCCATTGATATATTTATTGATTATTGGATCCGTCGGGACTGACGGGGCTCGAACCCGCAACTTCCGCCTTGACAGGGCGGTGCTCTAACCAATTGAACTACAATCCCAGGGAACTAAAGTATACAGTATCTATACTTTTTATATGATTTGACTCAAAGCATTTCTAGGTAGAATTTTTGTGTTGTAACAGAGACGCGAGTGATATATTTATCTTCATTTCACATGAATATGGACTTTATTTAGTGAGAACGACACGAATTGCTAGTAAATTTTTCTTATTTCAAAATCTATTGATAAAATAAAGAAAAAGAGTTTTCTTTTTTTCTTTCTATTTTATTCTATTTATACTTTAACAATTTTAACTTAAAGACCATACCATAATATGAATCTAGATCATTATTCTGATCAAAATTTCAATTTCCCGAAACAAATAAATAAATAAAGCAAACAAATAGAAAAAAAGAAAGTATAACAGAAAATTGGATTAGTTTTTTACGTATATCAGCCGTTTCGGGAAGACAAAAACCTTCGTCTCATAAT